CATCAGAAGAGGGGTATCTTTTGAAGCCAGAATTGATTTTCCTTGATATCTAACATAATGCATAAAAGGATCTTTGAAGAACCATAAGATGGCCGGAAAATCATTAGCAAAGACTTCTTCTACAGGATATTTTATTTTTTCATAGAAATGTATTCGCTCAAAAAAGGTCCAAGAAGAGGTAAATTGTAAATGAGAAGATTGGCTACGGAGAAAAAGTAAGATGGATTCGTATTCACATACATAAGAATTATATAGGAGCAAGAATAATCGTGGATTAGTTTTTGAAAAAATAGATTTATTTGGAGTAATAAGACTATTCAAATTATAATAATCGTGAAGAAAGAGTCGTAATAAATGCAAAGAAGAGGGATCTTTCGCCCAGTAGCGAAGGGTTTGAACCAAGATTTCCAGATGAATGGGGTAGGGTATTAGTACATCTGATACATAATTTAAATGTGGGAATTTGTCCTCTAAAAAAGGAAATATTGAATGAATTGATCGTAAATTATAAGATTTTACAATTTCTGTCCCCTCTAAGGAGGATACTAATCGTAGGAAAAACGGAATTTCCACAATGACTGCAAATCCCTCCGATAGCATTTGACAATACAAATTTTTGTTGTACCCCCAATTTTTTTTTTTGTTAGAATCATTAGCGGAAATAATCAAATGATTCTGTTGATACATTCGACTAATTAAACGTTTTATAATTAGTAAACTAGATTTATTGTCATAACCTACATTATCCAACAAAATCGATCTATTTAAACCATGATCATGAGCAAGTGCATAAATATACTCCCGAAAAATAAGTGGGTATAGGAAGTCATGTTGCTGAGATCTATCTAGTTCTAAATATCCTTGAAATTCTTCCATTTTAAATTAGATTTGAACCAGAAAAGAAAAAAGAAATAGGTGGTTTATTGGGTTATCAAATAATACATAGTACGATACAGTCAAAACAAGGTATTATAGTAAGAAAAGAATAGATACCTCGGAAACAAGTAAGACTCATCAACGGACTCTCTAGCCTCTCTTTTTCCATATAATTTATTTTTGTTCATTTTAGGTTTAGGGTAACAAGATGGTTAGAAGTCCTTTATTTTTTCAATCCAATCGCTCTTTTGATTTTGAAAAAAAAAAAAAAAATATCTTTATCAATATACTGCCTTCTTCTACACATTTATCTCTACCCCATAATGGGGAATAGCTAATAGTTAGGACTCATAAGAAATTTATAATCCACTCATGGGAAAAGTCTTTCCCGCATTAAGCACTAATATATTTTTAACGTCTAATTAGATCGGGTAATCATTCAAAAATTAAGAACAGAAGCTCGTTACTTTTTGTTTCCCTATAATTGGAGCCATAGTAAGGCTCTACCCATTTATTCACTCGACCAAATAAAAAAAATTGTTACACGCCACGAATTCAAACAATTCCAATAAGATTTTGGACCTATTTGGTAAGAATTTAATATTCTCAGAATTTTACATTGATACGACATGCTGTTTTTTCCATTCATTCCTTTCAGGATCAGTCGTGGTCTTACAAACTCTACCGATGGTATGGACGAATCTGTTGCTTCATACAAATGTGTAAAAGATGCTAGCCGCACTTAAAAGCCGAGTACTCTACCGTTGAGTTAGCAACCCCCCCAAAATAATTATAATGTGTAGATACAATCGGAATCCCAATAACTAAACAGATTTAATTGCACAACGCAATCAAAACCAATAAAAACATTAAAATAGCAAAAATTTTAAAATTTCTAATTAATTTGATTCTGAACATAATAAAAATGAACAGATCCGATGAAAAAAAAATTCTCAGATAAACATAGGGATAAAGTCAAATATTTATAAAGTCAAATATTTATAGGCCACCTCTTGTCTCTTATGTTATCCATTAATTAATTAGTATATATAAATTTTTATTGATTTTAATCTTAATCAAAAACAACTTCTTGTATCACAGAAAATCCAAGAAACCTTTATTTGAATAAAATAAAATCTATGAAAATCTATGGGACGGAGATAAATGGATCCATTTATCCACGATCGGATTATATTTATTTGATACACTGTTGTCAATATGAATTGAATGTTGAGAAAAGAATACAAAAGAGAAAACTAATTATAAATCGAACTAACAATTCCAATTTCAATCAATTAAAATTAATAAAATCTTAATTAAAAAAAAAAAACTAATGACTTGTGTTGGGTTGGCACTACATATATACAATATAGGTATAAGGAAAAAAAGGGAGAAGTAGAAAAATTAGGTTTATTCGATAAGTAAAAGTAAAATAAACAGGGTTAATCCTTTGTTTTTTTTTTTTTTATTTGTTCATAATGAAAACCACCCCATTGACAGTAATATTAAAATTTTATATACACGATTACTTCATTTATTATTTATTCACTTGATCTTTTTCTATCTATTTTATTTATATCAATAAAATTATATCAATAAAATAAAAATAGATTTTTGGCGTTATAAAAGACAACATTCTATAGTAACAATAATAAAATAAATTAAGTATGAATAGAACAAAAGAGGAAATAGCAAAGAAACGAAAAGGTTATACAAAGCTATATACAAGTCATTCACACCCTCTTTTTTTATATTTCATTAATTGAATTTTGTTTGTTGATTAAGGCGAAGCTCCGTAAAAACCCCCGCCTTTTTTGAAATATCATAAACAGTTCCTGTAGGTTGAGCGCCTTTTTCAAGGAAATATAGAATAGCAGGAACATTTAAATAAATTTGATTCTTTATGGGATCATAAAAACCCACTTTCCGAAGATCTCTTCCCTCTCGTCGGGATCGAACATCAATTGCAACGATTCGATAAATGGCTCATTGGGATAGATGAACAATACCCCCCCCTAGAAACGTATAAGAAGTTTTCCCCTCGTACGGCTCGAGAAAATTAGAAATTATGGCTATGTATAGAATTCTAATATCAAATATATCCATAAAATCATCAAATTAATTAGACTATTTATTGATTTAAGTACTTTTTTTCTTATTCTTTCCCAACCCCCAAAGAAAAAAAGTATTCGTATTTGCACCCTCATAACTCAAGTTGGATAACTCTAAAATAACTCAAAAGAAACCTTTTCTTTTAAGTATTTCATTTATTGAGCGGTCTCTAAACCTTTTTGTCTGTCTCCTTTAGAATCTATTTTGATTCCTCATTCTGATCTAGTTGTTGAGACAATTGAAAACGGTATTTCCTTGTTCCAGGATCTTTATCTTTGCCTTGAATCATTGGGTTTAGACATTACTTCGGTGATCTTTAAATCGTTTCAAAATGGTAGCAACATACCCTTTTTTGTGATTTCTTTCTATCAAAGAATCATACGAATGGTTGATTCCTGCGTAATACACTTTACTTTTGATTTAATCGAAAGAGTTTTACCAATTCCAACAAATTTTACTTTTAAATTTTCTTGAATTGGATCCTTTGGATTTATATATCGAAAATATACTTACGAAGTTGTTCCAATTTATTGATTGATACTAACCTTAGATTCTTGCCCCTGAGAAATGAATCAATACTTTCTACTCGAGCTCCATCGTGTACTATTTACATCACCCCCCCCCAAAAAAAAAAAAGAGGGTTCCAGTGTAACAGAACAAATGATGTCGAGCCAAGAGCACTTTCATTCCTATATAATTATATATATAAAAAAATGGTGGATGTAAGAATCCACAACTGATTGTGTCCTTCAAGTCGCACGTTGCTTTCTACCACATCGTTTTAAACGAAGTTTTACCATAACATTCCTTCAGTTTGGAACCAGTATGTAATTGATTCAATTATGGAATCATGAATAATCATTGGTTCGGTCAGTACATAGTAATCTCTACTTTTTTATTCTATATGAAGAATGGGTAGTTTATGAAGAAGTCTCAGCAAAAATTCAATCAATTTAATCCCATTTTTAATTTTTATTATATTAATTTTTATATTATTTAATATTTAAATAATTATAACTAACATAACACTAATAAAGAAACATAATCATGAATAAACAGGTTATTTTGAATCTGTATCTTCAAGTAACGTAACAGTGATAGGATAAATTCAACAATTTCACACCTCTTCGAGTACCAAGAACTCATAAGAAATCATTAAAAAGATTTAATTGATTGAATAATTTCCTACCCGATATCATTATTTGCATTTTGCATAAAGTTTTACAGTAAGGACCATTCACTTTTTATCATCATAAGAGAGAGATAAATCCATATTTGATTAAACCATCAATGATTAAAAAAAAGACTGATGTAAGGGAAGATTGAAGATTTAGGTTGTTATTTTTTCATATTTCATACTGTAAAATCAGTAATATAATATTTACTGAATCACAAATATATTTTTTTTCATATGCGTGTTATTTGAACTCGATTAAATTTGTGAAAAAGATATGATTCAGATTATTAAAAAAATAAGAAACAAGAATCACATTCTATACCTATATTCTTAAACAGAAGGTTGTTATAAAAGGCAATCTTTTTTTGATATATTTTATATATGATATATATTTTATTATATATTAATAAAATGATCATGGGTCGGGTATGTTCTGGGACGGAAGGATTCGAACCTCCGAATAGCGGGACCAAAACCCGTTGCCTTACCACTTGGCCACGCCCCATTTCTATTCGACACTAATAAACACTATTATTGGTACTGGTTGTTCGTCAACTCCAGCCTAAATATCTATTATCTATAAAATAGATTACTATAATTTTTATTATACACGTAGACAGAGAATTAAACTAAATTTATTGATCATTACATATAATTCAATTAAGATATTGTATGAAAGTATGATTTATTCTATTCTCTTTTGATTTGAGAATTGAAGGATTTTTGATTGGGTGAGTTCAAATCAAAGAAAGTTTTTTGGCCTATCTTATTTATTTTTTTTTTATTCATTATATTCTATCAATAATAACATATTAAAAAAAAAACTCAATTTATTAATAACCCAATCAAAATAAATACAATTATCCTCAAGAACAAAATGTTTGTTATGCTTAATATATTTAGTTTGATCTGTATCTGTCTTAATTCTGCTCTTTATTCAAGTAGTTTTTTCGTCGCCAAATTGCCCGAGGCCTACGCTTTTTTGAATCCAATCGTAGATGTTATGCCAGTAATACCCCTGTTCTTTTTTCTTTTAGCCTTTGTTTGGCAAGCTGCTGTAAGTTTTCGATGATATCTTTAATACTGTCCTAGACAAATTCATGATTTGATTTATTCAAAAAAAAAAAATTCTAAGAATTGATAAGATCAGATAAGTCTTACACCCCAAATTAAAATATTGAAATTCTTGTACAACCACGCTAAATCTGGATAACCCCACTTTTTTTCTTGGTGTCAAAATAAAAAATAAAAATGGTAGGGTATGTGGTATAAAAATGGAGAATCTATTCTCTTTTTCCTAAAAAAAATATTGGAGATTATGTAATGCTTACTCTCAAACTATTTGTTTACACGGTAGTGATATTCTTTGTTTCTCTCTTTATCTTCGGATTCCTGTCTAATGATCCAGGACGTAATCCTGGACGTGAAGAATAAAAAAATAAGGTTTTTGTTTTCCTTGTTTGATTTTAAAATGTTCTTAGTAGGATTTTATCTATTCCACATCTTTAACTATTAAAAAATAAAAAGAGCTCGCGATGAATTCGTAAAGAAAATACCAAGTCATCAACGAAAACGGAAAGAGAGGGATTCGAACCCTCGGTACGAAAAACTCGTACAACGGATTAGCAATCCGACGCTTTAGTCCACTCAGCCATCTCTCCTCCCAATGGAAAATGGATAATACTATGTTACATTATAAGTTGTTACATTATAAGTTACATTATAAAAAATAAGGCTAGAAAAAGCCCTTCATAATATTCTTTTTTTATTTCGTCCGAAGGGGCTTTTTAGTTCCACGGCCCGGCTAAGTACTGACCAGGCCGGGCCCGCCCTTTTTGTTCCAACGAACCGTAAATAAAATGATTTATTTAATTTAATTTGAAAACTAAAATACTTGCTTGTTATTGCGATTGAAAAAATAATAAAGAACTATTTCGATTTATATGATATAGAATCAAATGATATCGAATCAAAGTGTCATTTCTTATCTTAATTTTTTATTTATTTAGTTTATTCTTTTTATTCCAGTAAAGTAAATAAATAAAAAAAAAAAAAAAGAACTGTGGATTCTTGCACAATCCATTTTTATGTTATGGCTTAAATCGTTTTGTCGAGACATATAGGTCAAAAACCTCCAGCAAAAAAACTTGTTATTTAGTTATTTAAATTAAATGAATGCTCTTTTCCTATTTCTTGTTCGACAAAAAGTCCATTTCTATACAATAATCGGATTGTAGCGGGTATAGTTTAGTGGTAAAAGTGTGATTCGTTCTATAATCCCTTAATAGTTAAGGGGTCTTTCGGTTTGATTAATATTCCATTCCGATCAAAAACTTTATTTTTTAAAAGAATTAAATCCTTTACCTCTCAATGAAAAATTCGAGGAAGAATATACATTCTCGTGATTTGTATCCAAAAATCAATTTAAAATTGAAAAATTGGATTATGAGATTACGAAACATAATTTTTTTTTTAATTGGATCAATACTTCCAATTGAATGAGTATGAGCAAAGAATCCATGGATAAAGATATAAAGTGTATTTCTAATCGTAACTAAATCTTCATTTTTAATTTGTATATGATAAATTGAAGCAAAATAGCTAGTAAACAATGACTTTAGTTTACTAGAGACATCGACAAATTGTTTTAGCTCGGTGGAAACAAAATACTTTTCCTAAGGATTCTCTCAAATAGAAATAGAGAACGAAGTAACTAGAAAGATTGTTATAATATAATCCCCCTCTTTTCTATTTTCTATAGGGATCATCTATAAAGCGAGTTGTTCTGAATACATCCAGACAGAAAAGCTGACATAGATGTTATGGGTCGAATTTTTTTTTTATTTCATTCATGTTTTAATCTGGGAATTTATATATCTTCCATAAAGGAGCCGAATGAAACCAAAGTTTCACGTTCAGTTTTGAATTAGAGACGTTAAAAATGATGAATTAACGTCGACTATAACCCTTAGCCTTCCAAGCTAACGATGCGGGTTCGATTCCCGCTACCCGCTTTTACTTTATCTTTATATTTTAAAATAAAATAAATATAATTAATATAATGCATCATTAATACGCAATTCCCGAAATTCTTTCCACTATTTTTACGAACAAGAAATATTTAAATTGGAATGAAAAGCGTCCATTGTCTAATGGATAGGACAGAGGTCTTCTAAACCTTTGGTATAGGTTCAAATCCTATTGGACGCAATTTTTTTCCATATATATTTTGACGCTCTTATTACATATTATATATTTATATATATTTATTTAATATATATAAATATATATTTATTTAATATATTTATTTAATATATATAAATATATATTTATTT